AAATGATTGATTACAAATATCTATGATTCATATTCTCTATAAAGGACCGGAAATGCCTTGCTTACGTATCATTGGAAAGTGCATTAACATGAATACGGCAGTAAGAAGAGGTAATACAAAAGTATGTAAACTATAAAAACGAGTCAAGGTAGATTGTCCCACACTAGCGCTTCCGCGCAACAACTCTACCACCGACGATCCTATTACAGGAATAGCGTCGGGTACACCTGTTACAATTTTTACTGCCCAATAACCAATTTGGTCCCAAGGTAAGGAATAACCGGTTACACCAAAGGATGCAGTCAATACACCCAAAACTACACCTGTAACCCAAGTCAGTTCGCGAGGTTTTTTAAAACCACCGGTGAGATACACGCGAAATACGTGCAAGATCATCATTAAGACCATCATACTTGCCGACCATCGATGAACTGATCGGATTAACCAACCAAAGTTAGCCTCAGTCATTATATATTGAACAGAAGCAAAAGCCTCCGTAACGGTCGGACGATAATAAAAAGTCATAGCAAAACCCGTCGCTACTTGGACTAAAAAACAAGTAAGTGTAATTCCTCCTAAACAATAAAATATATTGACATGAGGAGGAACATATTTACTAGTTATATCATCGGCAATCGCCTGAATCTCAAGACGTTCTTCGAACCAATCATAGACTTTATTGAGATAGGTAAACCAAAGGACCCCCCTGAGAACCGTATATGAGAATTTCATCTCGTACGGCTCAAACAAAAATACTAGTTATTTGGAAAACGGATATGTGGAATAGAAAGTTTTAAACTTCTTAACTTAATCCTATGATTCCAATCTTTTTTGAAGATAAAAAAAAAATGGAAATCCAAAAGGTATTCTTTGTGTTTATAATGCCAAAATTTCAAGTCGGCTCACTCGTCTTTTCTCTTGATCGTTACCGGCCTCTTGAATATTCTATTATTCACCTCATTTTTTTTGTCTGTATTTAATACGATTTTACTGTTGTTTTTTATTATTATTGATAGGAATTTTCTTGTTAAGACCCTATAGAATCAATTCAAAAACCTCAGATTCATACCAGAACCACGATGATTTCAAAAAAACCTTTAATCCAAGTCCAAAAATTCTCTGAGTAAGAACTGCTGGATCATCACTTATTCAATGAATAGATATAATGAAAAAAAATACAAAAAAAAAAATTTATTTTGATCATCCATTGATCAAAATAAAGATAAGCGGCGGCAGTTTAAAAGAATAAAAATCGTTCTATTTTATTTTTTGAAATTTATTATTCTAACTCTTTAATTTTTTTTCGTCCGGTTGCGAGGTCTAAATATAAATATTAAGTATGAATCATAGTTCTAATACTTTAGAATCTATTTCTTTTCTATATTCCGTGCTCCAGATATTAGAATAAATATCTGACGGGGTAAAGCCATCTCTATCAAGATAAGAAAGATGACGTATCCTTTTTATGTTCTGTACTATCAATAGGATCAATTGTAACAAGTCACACACTCATATTCCGGAAATACAGAAACAAAGAAGTTTCGCGGTCGAACTACCAAATAATAATGGAATGGTCTAAAAATCAACGACCTAAATGCTAAGCTAAACTTTACTTTCTATTGAAAAACTAGTTAGTTGGTTCTTGTGAATCTAATTCTCTAATTAGAAATTTGGTCCAGTAAAATGGACGAATTATAAATCTCTAAAATAATAGAGAGAAATACCGCAAATAGAGCCATTGCAATACCCATCAAAGGGGTAGTTCCCCATCCCGGAGCTACTTTACCATATTCTGAATTCAACGGTTTCAATAAATCTCCTACAACAGTTCGTCTTGGACCAGATCTAGAACTACCCTCAACGGTTTGTGTAGCCATAAATCCTATTTTTTTTTTTTCATTGAGATCTGTTGACTTTGTATACCATTCCGCTGTAAATTACCCTATAGATCCATTGTAGTCTTGATATTATATAATCATGGAAACAGCAACCCTAATTGCCATCTCTATATCTGGTTTAATTGTCAGTTTTACTGGGTATGCCTTATATACTGCTTTTGGGCAACCCTCTCAACAACTAAGAGATCCATTCGAAGAACATGGGGACTAGTTGAAGTAATGAGCCTCCAATATCGTAATATTGGAGGCTCATTACTTCAATTGAGGTAATTCAAAATCATTTCGTCTTTTTAGTTGGAACTATAGGGGGTTCTCGAAAAAAGATAGCGAAAAAAATGATTCCTAAAGTCGAGACTAAGAGGAATGTATAAACCAATGCTTCCATAGATTTGATCGTGGTTTACAATTATAGCTTTCATACCTGTTTTGGGGGATTATCTCCTGGACGAGATTTATATAGTTCCCTATATAAAATTCAAATAACAACAAAAAAAGTCGAATCGAAAAGGAACAAACCAATTTCTATCAGACTGCCTGTTTTTTTGTAGTTGGATCTCCAAGTTTTTGGAATGCTCCAAATTCTACTTGAGCATCCAAATCTG